CAACTCTACCATAATTCTTAGCGGATAACCCCAATTTAGGTTGAATAGTATAGTACAGTAGATTTTCTTATGTTCTCTAATTTTAGGTTGAATAGTATAGTACAGTAGATTTTCTTATGTTCTATAATTTGATTCTATAAATAGATATATAGAATAACAAATTACTAAAAAGATTAATACAAAAAAGAAAATATACGAAGAAATTCGCCCCCCTCCCACATATTTGATAGCCTCTCCTATAAAAAAACTGGAAATACCAACTCCATTCGGAATTCCATCAATTACCTGTCTATCAAAAAAAGAATTGAATTTAGCTAACTTTCTTACACTCGCAATTAAAGATACTTCAAAAAAAGCATCTAGATAACCACGATTATATGACCAATCATATATAATATTGATTATTATATCAGAAATCCTTTTTTTAGGAACATTTTTTTGAAAGAAATTAAATAAGTTCAAATTTTGTAAAGAAGAAAAAACCGGTTTATAGAAAAAAGACGCTATAAATATTCCGAAAAAAGCTATACTCACCGAAAAAGTTGCATTTATAAAAAATTCATACCAATCCACAGAATTCTTTGAATTTTGATGTAAAAGATCTATAGACGGAATTAACAATTTAGATAATATATCCAAATCTATTCCTTCTTGGCTGAAAGAAATTCCAATGGACCCAACGAAGAAAGTAAATAGTACTAATACAAGCATAGAAAATAGCATAGTATTGTCTGATTCATGAGGATAAAAAAAAGGAATATTTTGAGTACCAAAATGGGTACTATCAAGAAAAAGCCGTCTTATGCTTTTGACATTTCGATTTATTCGATGTGAATATGTCCTCTCCCGAAAAAAAGAAGTCCTTTCATTATTATTCATTGTTAAGAAAGCTAAGAAATGAATTTTCTTTTTTAATTTTTTTTTTTCTTCTTTGCCCCATAAAGATATTGAATAGAATGAACTATTTTTCTTTCCATTGAAATTTTGAAAATGAACGTTTAAATATCCTTCAAAAACAAGTAAATAAATTCGAAACATATAAAATGCAGTTAATCCTGCGGTGGAACAAGCTATTATTGCGAAAATTGGTGAATACAACCAACTATCATTAAGAATCTCATCCTTGGACCAAAAACAAGCAAAAGGTGGGATACCACAAAGAGAAAGTGTACCTATTAAAAAAGACGTTTTTGTAATTGGCGCATGTTTTGTTAAACCGCCCATAAGAACCATATTTTGACTTTTATCTGGAGAATATCCAACAATAGCTTCCATTGAATGAATAATGGATCCAGATCCTAAAAACAACAATGCTTTTGAATAAGCATGAGTAATCAAATGAAATAAAGCGGCTCGATAAGAGCCCATACCTAAAGCTAACATCATATAACCCAATTGAGACATTGTAGAATAGGCTAAATTTTTCTTAATATCTTTTTGAGCAATAGCTAAAGTAGCTCCTATTACTACTGTTATTATACCTATCAAAGCTATTCCACTCATTATGGAGGGTATAACTCTGAAAAGAGGAAGAAGTCGAGCTACAAGAAAAATTCCCGCTGCTACCATAGTAGCAGCATGGATAAGAGCAGAAATAGGAGTAGGACCTTCCATAGCATCTGGTAACCATACATGAAGAGGGAATTGGGCAGATTTTGCAACTGAACCGCAAAATAACAAGAGCGCACACAAAGTAACAAAAAGAATATTCACCTCATTCTTATCAATTAAGTTATTGAATATTTGAAAGAAATCCCTAAATTCGAAACTACCGGTTATCCAATAAAAACCTAAAATTCCTAATAATAAACCAAAGTCCCCTACACGATTCGTTACAAATGCTTTTTGACAAGCATTTGCCGCAATAGGACGTGTGAACCAAAAACCTATTAATAGATAAGAACACATTCCAACCAATTCCCAAAAAAGATAAACTTGTATCAAATTTGAACTAGTAACTAATCCTAACATTGAAGTATTAAAAAAACTCATATAAGTAAAAAATCTCAAATAGCCTTGATCATGAGACATGTAACTATCACTATAAATTAGAACCAGAATACCAACAGTAGTGATTAATATTGACATAATAGAAGTAAGTGAATCGATCAAGTAGCCGAACTCTAAAGAAAGATCATTATTGATAGTCCAAGACCATACATATTGATAGATAGAACTATTCTCGATTTGATGAATAGATAAATCGATCGAAAAAATCATAACTAGGGTTAACAAGAAAATACTAGGAAAAGCCCACATACGGCGAAGATTTTTTGTTGCCGTGGGAAAAAGTAGAAGTCCTACCCCTATGAAAATAGGAACTGGAAGAGGGATGAAAGGTATAATCCATGAAAATTGATGTGTATATTCCATACAAAAAAAAAGAAAGAATAAAAAATATTTAGATTCTTGATGAATTTTGTTTCTTATTCGTTTGTTTTCTCTCTTTTGTAAAGGGGTTCGGTTAATAAAAAAGTGGATATAGAAATAGAATTGGATATTCTTAATTGTTCTGAATCTTTGCACAATGGTCCCAATATTGGAAAGTACAAAGTGAAAACTGGCCAATAACAAAATTCCTAGTGAAAATAAAAAAAAAAAGAATTCTTATTTTAAGTATTTCAGGAATCTATTAATTGTAATATAGTAATGAATATTACTATTAATTCCTATGTTAGGTTAGTCATTTTTGAATTTATATATATTCAGAAAAATGACTATTAATAATTGTAAAATAAAAAGTTTTCTCTATTTTTATCTATAGAGCGAGGATGAGGATAAATCAGTACACCAAAACTAACAACATTTGTTTCTTTTGATATCAATTAGAAAAAGAATCTAAAATAATACTATTTTTATTCAGAAACATTAGTTGCTTTTTGAACTAATTGATTATTTGACATTACAATAAAAAGAGATCCATATATATCTATTATCTATGAACAATTGGGAAAAGGTTTAGAATATTCAATGTTTTGACTTTCACTTTCAATCGAAAAAAAAAAGAAAGAGTGAATTTAGATAGATAAGACATACGGCTAATTACAGAATAATTCGTTTTCATTTACAGAACAAATGTCTTTCACATCAAACTATAGCAACGAAAAACTATACTAATTGTATGCCAGTTCCAAAAAAACGCACTTCTATATCAAAAAAAAAAATTCGTAAGAATTTTTGGAAAAAAAAAGGATATAAGGCAGCATTGAAAGCCTTTTCATTAGCTGAATCTATTTTTACAGGTAACTCAAAAAGTTTTTTTTGTAAGAAATATAAATGTTGGACTGCAATAATATGAATTAGCTCGATTCAACGAGTATTCTTTAAGAGTCATTTTATACTAATACTATTCTAGAATCTGAAACATATAGAAACATATATTTAGAATATATTATAGAAGAATAGATAATATATTCTAAATATATCTAGAATCAAATTTTTTTGAATGAGTCATAAGCAACTACAAAAAAACTTTCTTTTTCATTACTGGATTGAAGTAAGAACTAGATAGTTCTAGTTTCAACAGTGCTTTTTTTTTTTATTTGAAAAAGTCTAAACTACGAAAAACCCATTCCCCGTCGTTGTTCAATTTGAAAACGAACACTGCATTGGAAAAAAAAAATAGAAATGAATATAGAAATATATGATATATGGAATTCTTTTATATTTCAGTAAAAGAACGTTTTTATTTCTATATTCATTTCTTTTAGATATTAGAAAAAAATGAAATTCCTTTTTATTATCAATTTAGAATAAATGTTTAGTAAAGAAATGTACTCAATCAATATCGGACTGTACTTTCTTCAATCTCGACGATTGACTAAAGAATTGGTTATTATGATTTTGAGTAAGCCGCTATGGTGAAATTGGTAGACACGCTGCTCTTAGGAAGCAGTGCTAGAGCATCTCGGTTCGAGTCCGAGTAGCGGCATGGCATCCTACCCTATCTTTTAAAAATTTTAAAAGAATAATCAGTCCTATAATGAATTCAATTACCTATTTCTATTCCGAATATTCATACCTTTTTTATTTTCATTATAGATATTTTTATTTTCATTATATATATATGATATTTTCAACTTTAGAGCATATATTAACTCATATATCGTTTTCTGTTATATCAATTGTTATTTCAATTCATTTGATAACCTTATTAGTCAATGAAATCGTAGGATTATATGATTTGTCCAAAAAAGCCATGATAATAACTTTTTTCTGTGTAACGGGATTGTTAATTACTCGTTGGTTTTTTTCGGGACATTTACCATTTAGTGATTTATATGAATCCCTAATCTTTCTTTCATGGGGTTTTTCAATTTTTCATATGGTTCCTTTTTTAAATTTTAAAAAGGAGAAAAACCTTTTAAGTACAATAATTGCACCAAGTGTTATTTTTACCCAAGGCTTTGCGACTTCGGGTCTTTTAACCAAAATGCATCAATCCGTAATATTAGTACCCGCTCTACAATCCCATTGGCTAATGATGCACGTAAGTATGATGATACTGGGCTATGCAGCTCTTTTATGTGGATCATTATTATCAGTGGCTATTTTAGTCATTACGTTTCAAGAAGTCATCCAAATTCTTGGTAAAAGCAAGAATTTGGATTCTTTTCAAAAATCAGTTAATTTTGTTGAAATCAAATACATGAATAGGAATGAAAGAAACAATGTTTTACGAAAAACTTTTTTTTCTTCTTCTATAAATTATTACAGGTCTCAATTTATTCAACAATTGGATCGTTGGGGTTATCGTATTATTAGTCTGGGTTTTCTCTTTTTAACGATAGGTATTCTTTCAGGAGCAGTATGGGCTAACGAGGCATGGGGTTCCTATTGGAATTGGGATCCAAAGGAAACTTGGGCCTTTATTACTTGGACCATATTCGCGATTTATTTACATACTAGAAAAAATAAAAAATTAGAAGGTGTAAATTCTTCAATAGTGGCCTCTATAGGATTTCTTCTAATTTGGGTATGTTATTTGGGGATCAATCTATTAGGAATAGGACTACATAGTTATGGTTCATTTACATCTAATTGACTCTAAAAAGGAGTCAAGAACCTGAGAAAGAAAAATATGGAAAGCATATCCAATATATACTTTCCATAAATCGTTGAGAACCCTTTCAATCAAGTTAATGATTCAAGGGGTTCTCACAAACAACAAACATATTCGATTAGAATTTCAAATTTAGAAGTGAATCTAACGGAAAAATATTTTTTTTTTTTTTCTCTTTTTGATTCATTTATTCACAAAAATCATCCATCAAAAATTAGATAGAATAGCTTCAACCTTGTCAACCGAAAATGAGAAAATGAAATCTGGATAAATACCAATACCTATTATGGGTATAAGAATAGAAATCGAAATAAATAATTCTCTGGGCCCAGAATCAAAAAAAGAAGAGTTTGGTTTATTAAAAAATTGGTATCCATAGAACATCTGCCGTAAGATAGATAATAAATAAATAGGAGTTAATATAATTCCAATTGCTGTTACAAAAGTAATTAGTATTTTCATCATGAAAAGATATTTTTGACTAGTAATTATTCCAAAAAAAACGATCAATTCTGCAACAAAACCGCTCATGCCAGGCAATGCAAGAGAAGCCATTGATAAGATAGTGAAAATAGTGAATATTTTTGGCATTGGAATAGCCATTCCGCCCATTTCGTCAAGATAAAGAAGACGCAGTCGATCATAACTAGTTCCTGCCAAGAAAAAAAGGGCAGCGCCAATAAATCCATGAGATATTATTTGTAAAATGGCCCCGTTGAGACCAGTATCACTTATAGAACCAATTCCTAGAATTATAAAACCCATATGAGATACCGAAGAATAAGCTATTCTTTTTTTTAAATTACGTTGACCAAAAGATGTTGAAGCGGCATAGATTATTTGAATAGAACCTAATATCATTAACCAGGGGCAAAATATGGAATGAGCGTGGGAAAAAAATTCCATATTAATTCGAACCAACCCATATGCTCCCATTTTTAATAAGATTCCGGCTAAAAGCATACAAGTGCTGTAATGTGCCTCTCCGTGGGTATCTGGTAACCATGTATGTAAGGGTATAATTGGCGATTTGACAGCAAAAGCAATAAGAAATGCCGTATATAATATTATTTCTAGTGCCACGGGATACGATTGATTCCTTAATGTTTCAAAATTGAATGTTGGTTCATTAGAGCCATATAAACCGATACCCAGAATTCCCATTAATAAAAAAACAGAAGCTCCTGCAGTGTACAAAAGAAACTTTGTAGCTGAATACAAACGTTTCTTTCCCCCCCACATGGATAAAAGTAGATAAACGGGAATTAATTCGAATTCCCACATGATGAAAAAAAGTAAAATGTCTCGAGAAGAAAATGGTCCTATTTGACCGCTATACATTGCTAACATCAGGAAATAGAATAATTGGTATTCTCGAGTAACCGGCTGAGCCGCTAAAGTGGCTAAAGTAGTGATAAATCCCGTCAGTAAAATAGGTCCTATAGAGAGTCCATCTATTCCTAATCTCCAGTAAAAATCAAAAAAATTGATCCATTTATAATTCTCCGTCAGTTGAATGAGTGGATCATCCAATTGGAAATGATAACAAAATGCATAGGTTGTTAGAAGGAGATCGATTAAGCATATACAAATGCTATACCACCTAATTACCTTATTTCCCCTATGAGGAAATAAGAAAATTAAGGAACCTGCGGCTATTGGGAAAACAACGACTATTGTTAACCAAGGAAAATAATTCGTGATAAAAATAAGATACACTTGGGCCAGAAAAGCCCGTGCTCAAAATAGAAAAAAAAAAAGATTTTCTATTTTGAGCACGAGTTTTTGCCAGTAAAAAACGTATTCGTGGGGTGTTTTTTGAAACGTATCAATAAGCTAGACCCATACTTCGAGTTGTTTCATGCCATAAATAAACTCGAACACTTAAGAAATCCGTCGGACAAGCGGACTCACACCTCTTACAACCAACACAGTCCTCTGTTCTTGGGGCAGAAGCTATTTGCTTCGCTTTACATCCATCCCAAGGTATCATTTCTAATACATCTGTGGGACAGGCTCGGACACATTGAGTACATCCTATACATGTATCATAAATTTTTACTGAATGTGACATTATATCTAGAGTAATTTTTGATGTTCAAAAATGAAAATTATCGATCTAGTAAACTCGTACATGAATCGTATATTTATATACCAGATGAATCAATGATTTGTGAGAATATTGTTAACTGTTCATAAAAAAGGCGTCTAGATCAATTTAGAAGAGGGAATAGAAGAGGACCAGGATACTTTGATTTCTTATGATTTAGGCAATGCAAACATGATATGATCCTAAGTTGTGTCGAATAAATACTAAAATGAATTGATTAATATTACACTATTTGAAATTCTACTTTGTTTCTTTTTTATTAATTATGATATGTTATGATATGATTCATGCTATTTATTCAACAAATTCGATTGATTGATACGGGTTGATTTTCTGTTACGAGCAATTGAGGAAACAATAGCCAGTCCGATAGCCGCTTCAGCGGCTGCAATAGCTATAACAAAAATTGAAAAAATATTTCCTTTTAATTGGCGATTATCAAAAAAATCAGAAAAAGTTACTAGATTTATATTCACTGCATTCAGTATAAGTTCAAGACACATAAGGGCTCTAACCATATTTCGGCTCGTGATCAATCCATAGATACCAATAGAAAATAAATAGGCACTCAAAACAAGTACATGTTCGAGCATCATTAACCAACTCCTTATCAATTTTGATTCATTTCAATATGAACAACAATTCAACAGATTCAATTGACTAAAGAATATAACAAGTCTGCAACAAAAGAATATATCGGCAATAAAAAAAAAGAATTTCTACATAAAAACTCTTTCACTTCACATAGAATTCGACAGAAATGAATGTGAGAAAATTGAAAAAATATATATAGTCTTGATTTATATTAGTAGTTCTCTAAAAATTTCTTACTGGCGAGCTACGACAATTGCACCTATCAAAGAAACTAAAAGAATGATTGAAATTAGTTCAAATGGAAGAAAAAAATCTGTTGATAAATGAATTCCAATTTGTTGACTAGTACTTATCAAATCTTGCTCAATAATCTGATTTGGTCTTGTAGTCCAAAGAATTCCGTACCATGATGTATCTGAAATAATAGTTATTAGTGAAACAAAAATACTTGTACAAACTATCAAAGTAATTCCATCCCCTACGGTCCAAAGATTAAAATCTTGGTAATATTCGGAACTATTCATGAACATCACAGCAAATATTATTAAAATGTTAATAGCTCCCACGTAAATAAGTAGCTGTGATGCAGCTACAAAATGCGAGTTTGCTAAAATATATAATAAAGATATACAAACAAGAACCAGTCCCAACGAAAAAGCAGAAAAAATTGGGTTGGTAAGTAATACTACTCCTAAACTTCCTAATATAAGACCCGATCCCAGAAAGACTAAAAGAAAATCGTGCAGCGTTTCAGGCAAATCCATTATATGTAAAAAAAAAGACAAAGAAATCGAAATTTCATGACCTTCTTGATATGACCAGGAAAAAATTTTTATATACTTCAATTTTTATTTGCATTGAAAAAACCTAAGTAGTTTCCATTGATATAGTTACGGTTATATAATCAATGTCATTCCACTCTTTCTACAAAAGAGTAGTTTGAAACGATATGAAAACTAAAGTATAAAGGTAGATAGAACATATATAACCCTTTTCAATATTCTCTCAATTAAAGAATATTGAAAATTTCAATAATATATTTCTCTATTCTATTTAAGAATCTATTTTCTGTTTAAGAATAGATTTTTCTAATGATTCTAGAATATTTAGAATCTGATATCGACTATATTATTTATTTTTTTTACAATTTTTGACAATATTCTATTTCTATATTCTATATCTATATTTATTCTATCTATATTTATTCTAGATATATATTCTAGATATATATATATATATCGAATATTCTTTTTTTTTTTTGAAGAGTTGTATTCTTTGATTGAATTATAATATTTCATATTTCATTATAAAAAATCGTCTTTTTTTATTTGAATTGTTCGAATTGTATAATCATCAATTATTGACATTGGTAAACGGCCCAAAGCAATTTGATTATAATTCAATTCATGACGATCATAAGTTGAAAGTTCATATTCTTCAGTCATTGATAAACAATTTGTTGGGCAATACTCAATACAGTTACCACAAAAAATACAGATTCCGAAATCAATACTGTAATTTAGCAATCGTTTCTTTCGAATATCCGTTTTCATTTTCCAATCAACAACGGGTAAATCTATAGGACATACACGAACACATACTTCACAAGCAATGCATTTATCAAATTCAAAATGGATTCGACCGCGGAAACGTTCTGATGTGATTAATTTTTCATAAGGATATTGAATAGTTACAGGTAAACGATTTGCGTGAGATAAGATAATCATGAAACTTTGACCAATGTACCTTGCAGCTCGGACTGTTTGTTGACCATAATTCATGAACCCAGTTACCATAAGGAACATATCGTAAATATCTATGAATAGTTTTGTTTTATTTCTTTCTCTTATTTGAGACAAATAATGAATATAGAAGATCCATCTTTTATAGCGAAAACAATTGAGACGAAGTTGTTAATAATAGATTCCCGAGAGAAATAGGTAAAAGAAATTTCCATCCAAGATTTAATAATTGATCCATTCTTAGCCTAGGCAAAGACCATCTTGTTATGATAGAAAGGAATAAGAAAAAATAGCTTTTAGCTAATGTAATAAAGAGATCTATTGTAGTTCCAAAAACTCCGTATGTTTTATTTATTTCAAAAAAGTCAGAAACAAATATGTACGGAATAGAGATATAGGAACCGCCCAAGTAAAGAACTGTTACAAATAATGAAGAAATGAAAAGGTTTAAATAGGAAGCAACGTAAAATAAACCAAATCTAATACCTGAATATTCTGTTTGATAACCAGCTACTAATTCTTCTTCTGCTTCGGGTAAATCAAAAGGTAATCTTTCACATTCTGCTAGCGAAGAAATTAGAAAAACGATGAAACCGATAGGTTGACGCCACAAATTCCAACCCCAAAAGCCATATTTTGATTGCGCATCAACTATATCAACTGTACTTAAACTGTTAGATAATCCTAGTCGGTGATAACATTACTGTTCCCATCTCTATTACAGAACCGTACATGAGATTTTCACCTCATACGGCTCCTGGAAAGCCTTAAGTAAATCTAAGGACCGGGTCGATTATTTATCTCTTTAGATATCCCTAAGATATAGAAGATGAAAATCTATCGAACGGTTCTGAATTAGACCAATTCAATTCTGTCTGTTCTAGAAATCACGAAATAAGAAAGAGAAATCTATTTGAATAAAAGATCCAATTAAGGCACTTCTGAATTGATCTCATCCCTAAAAAATAAAAATTTGTTGAGTAATAACTGAATTCTTCAATCAAATACTCTTTTATAATTCTCAATAACCCTCATGATTTTGAATTACGAAAAAGAATTACACATTCGTTTCTTAATTATGATGTGAATTTTATCTCCATGAATATGGATATAAGAAATCAAAAACGAAAGAGAAATCTATTTTTCGTTTTTGATTTCTTATGTTTTTTTTCGTTCCTTTTCTTCTTTTTTGTGCTATGAAAAAGGGACTTTCAAAATTTGAAAGGATTTTTTCGTTCCTGATAGTAATTTATTGAATGAGTGGATGGAAGCATACTCTGGATCGGAGTTGTGGGGAGTACTGCTTTCTTTTTTCTACCAACTGAAAGCCCCAATTAGTCTTCTTTTTATATTCTGCGTAAATTGTCTTTTGGATAATTTACAAAATCTGTGTTACTAATCCTTTGTGTATCTTGGTGTTTCTAACCATCCACTCTTTTTTATTAATCCCCCTTATTTGAATATATCTATGAGAATTCATAAAAATGGTAACTCAACCTCAATAAGGTTGGTTGGTCTTTTGAGCCCGCTTCAAAACAGGATGACAAATTATCCAATCTTGGGTGAAATGTTCTCTTCTCTTTATAATTTTATTTCATTCTTATACATAGAAAATGAGACTCAATATTTTGACTGCCATTTCAAATCATCATACTATCTATTAACTAGAATTAACTAGAAGTAATATAGTATTCTGAAATTCTATTCAATAGAAGCTGTTTTATTTCACTCATATAACTATCTAATTTAGTTCTTCAATCGAAATTGTGAAAAAGAAAATAAAGATAATGAAGGTTTCTATTCAATTTATTCGCCTCCTTTCCTCTATAGTACTCTATGGAAATAGAGTACTATAAAGAGAGGAGCATAGCAATAGCATCGAATAGTTTTTTTGGTTTCAACGAATCGCACGTAGAGATATTGATAAGACACATAGAGTTAAAGGTATTTCATAACTAATCGATTGAGCAGCAGCTCGTAGACCACCCAAAAAGGAATATTTATTATTTGAGCCATATCCTGACATAAGAAGTCCAATGGGAGCAATACTCGAAATAGCAATCCATAAAAAAACACCTATATTGAAATCAGATAAAACAAAGTTATAGCCAAAGGGAATTACTGAATAACTTATTAGAATTGATATGACTGATATGGATGGTCCGATACTGAATAAACGAATATCTCCCCTAGATGGAATAAGATTCTCTTTGAATAGTAGTTTTGTTCCGTCTGCTAGAGCTTGAAGAATTCCAAAAGGACCAGCGTATTCAGGTCCAATACGCTGTTGTACCCCTGCAGATATTTCTCTTTCTAACCATACAATTGCTAGTACACTTATTGTGATTCCCAAGACAAGAATCAAAATTGGTACAAGTATCCATAGAATTCCATAGACCTCTTTGAAAGATTCCAATCCGGAAAAGGAGTTTATATCTTGGACTTCCGTTGTATCAATTATCATTTCAACGATCAACTTCTCCCATAATGATATCTATGCTACCTAGTATTGTCATAATATCAGCCAATTTCATTCTTTTAACTAATTGAGGAAGAATTTGCAAATTGATAAAACCTGGTGGACGAATTTTCCATCTCCAAGGAAAACCATTCTGATCTCCTATTAGAAAAACTCCTAATTCTCCCTTGGGGGCCTCAACTCTCACATAAAGTTCTTGTTTCGGCAATTCAAAAGTAGGAGACGATTTTTTACCAATGAATCGATATTCAAAATCATTCCATTCTGTCTCCTTTTCTCTATCAAAGCAGCGAATTTCGAAATTTTCATAAGGCCCCCCTGGAATTCCTTCCAAAGCCTGTTGAATTATTTTTATGGATTCCACCATTTCACCAATTCGAACTAAATAACGAGCTAATGAATCTCCTTCTTTTTGCCATTGAACTTCCCAATCAAATTCCTCGTAACACTCATAATTATCAACTTCACGTAGATCCCATTGTATTCCGGAAGCCCGAAGCATCGGTCCTGATAACCCCCAATTTCTAACTTCCTCTCTACCAACAACACCGACTCCTTCAACCCGTTCTAAAAAAATTGGATTTCGTGTAATAAGTTTTTGATATTCAATAACCCTTGTTAAAAAATAATTGCAGAAATCAAAACATTTATCTATCCAACCATAAGGTAGATCAGCCGCTACTCCCCCAATACGAAAAAAATTATGCATCATTCTCATACCTGTCGCAGCTTCAAATAGATCATATATTAATTCTCTTTCTCTCAAAATATAGAAAAAAGGGGTTTGTGCACCAATATCTGCCATAAAAGGTCCCAGCCATAGTAGATGAGAAGCTATACGACTTAACTCCAACATAATTACTCGTATATAGCTGGCTCTTTTAGGTACTTGAATATTTCCCAATTGTTCCGGTCCGTTTACAGTTATTGCTTCTGTGAACATAGTAGCTAAATAATCCCAACGTGTTACATAAGGCAGATATTGTATAATTGTTCGGTTTTCCGCTATTTTTTCCATACCTCTGTGTAAATAACCCAATATTGGTTCACAATCAATAACATCTTCACCATCCAGAGTAACAATAAGTCGAAGAACACCATGCATCGATGGGTGTTGAGGCCCCATATTTACTATCATGAGGTCTTTTCTTGTAGCTGGGACATTCATAGGTTTATCCTCGATTCATTCTTCCATGAATCGTTCAAAAAAAAAGTTCATCAAAATTCAGTATCTAATAAATCGAATAATTGAAAATGATTCTTGAAATTACCTATTTTGTGAATCCCGAATACCCAACCGATTTATTAAATTTTTATAACGTATTTTGTTTTTCTTTGACAAATACGACAATAGTCGTTGCCGTTTTCCCAGAATTATACGTAAACCGCTTTGAGATAAATAGTCTTTTGGGTGTAATTCAAAATGTGACGTAAGTCTTCGTATCTTATTAGTGAAGTTGAATACTTGAAATTCAACCGACCCCGGGTTTTCTTCTTCTTTTTTTTTTTGTGAAATAACAGGTATAAATGAATTTTTTATCATAAAATGAAAGCTTTTCTTTCCCCCTCCTTTTTGGTAGATCTTTTTATTGATCAGTAATAGTAATGACACTCATTTTTCATTTTTTTATATAAAATTTTCTCTTAATTTATTGAACAATTCTTTCTTTCTTTTATTTCTTTTTTTCAAATTCATTATTAAGGAATGTAATTCAAAGAAAGAATACATACTATATTTATGGATTCAGAAAATAAAAAATTCTATTTATTGTCTTGTATTTTTAAAATCAAAATCAGACGCTTTTTTATAAATTGTCATTTTTCTATTGATTTATTTCTATCTAATGGAGACATCATTGAATTCGTATCAATCCCACAATCCGTGTGCGCGTTTATTTGATTTATTTCAATTATATATTCTAGAAACATATATATATATCTAAATAAATAGAAATCTTTATTTAGATATATATATATAAATGTTCACATATCAGATATCAGATAGATATAAATATTAGGATAATGATAAATAGAACAAAAATCTAGATTTTCAAATTTTCAATCGAGGATACATATGTATTCTTAATATACTGAAACGGCTTCCATTATGTGTATCAAACCAATAGCGGTTCATACAAGCTAAATCTTCGAATCGATAATTTGGCCAAAGAAAGAATTTTAAATGAAGTAGTTTTTTTGTATCGCTATCAAGATCTTTATTTTTAGTCAAAACTTGAGAAGAATTCTTTATTTTTTTATCATTGTCATTTCTTGTGTTTCTATGCACAGTATTTCTATTCCTAGGGTTCAAACAAATTAGAATTCTCAATTCTCTACGGCGTCTAGTGGACAAAAGATTTTCAGGAACAAGTAAATCATAATTATTTTGATCTTTCTTTTCTGTTATCTTTTGATTAACACGACTTTTTTTTGAGTTTCTTTTCGCAATTTTGCGTTTGTACCTCAAGGATATGCTTGTGATTTGATATATAAAGAATTGTTCATAGTTTTTTTTTATAGAAATACGAATAGGTTCAAGAAAAAACATTAGGTTGTCCCTCAAATCCTCTGTGTCCCTACATTCTGTATAACAAGTGTCCTTACTCATCAAACGCACCATATTTTCTAGATCTAGGTCTGTCTTTTTTATAGAAATTATGAAAAATTTTTTTAGATTCTGAATTCTAATAAGGAGACAATGGTAGTTGATATTATTCATTATTGCGTCTTCGACGGGATTCTTACAGTCCAAATAAAAACCCATATATTTGTCTAGTAAGAAATTTCGTTCTCCTCTTAGATCCATCCTGTATTTATGTATACGAGAACGCTTGTCCGGATAATACTTTGAGAGATATGATTTTAGATCTTCTACACTCGCGTATTCTTTCTTTTCTAACGATAACTGGATTTTATCAGTAATGTTTTTGTTTCCATAAAACTGCAAAAAAAAGAAATTTATTGGTAAGATCCAAGGATTCTTCTTATATGCACTTAATTTTGAAAAGAACCCAAATCTCGGAGTCAAGAATTTCTGATTCGTTATGGCCTTCTTTTTTCTTTCGACATTCCTTCCCCTTCCCAGCCCATTAAAATACTTTCTATTCCTATTTTTTTCCATATCTATAGCATTTTCTGCTATATAATTTTGGATAAAGCTATCGCCCATTATATCAAATAATTCTTTGATATTTTGAGGTATGTTGTAATTAGAAGAAATCCCTTTTGCTTGCAATGGGGATTGATATCCATCAATATTGGATTTTTTCTTATCTGCATAATTATAATTTAGATATTGATAGGAGAAAAGATCATATCCATATTGTTTTTTTATTTTTTTTTTGTTTTTTAATTTTTGAACTACTTGTTGTTTTTTGTAAAAAATTAATGGATTTTTTTGAGATGAATCATATTCCACTAAATCTTTCTTTTGAGCCACGCGATGTTCATGGATTCTCTTCCTCCACTTTTGTGCTACTAATCTCGACCATCCGCTCTGAGGTAAAGCATATTGATAATGAAGCTTTAACCAATTTGTCCATTGATTCATTCTCGAATCGGGACGGTTCTTATGTCTTAATTTGGAATTTAATTTTCCTCCTTGGATTCTCAAAAAATAATCTTTTATTTCATTCGTAAGAAAAAAAGATCTTCCATGAGATTCCAAAATAGGTCTTAACTTATATTTATAGCCATTACTAACTTGGCTTTGTGATAATTTAAAAAATACATAGGCTTGTGACAAAGAAGATACATCACAAGAATTCTTTGAATTCATATCCGTAAATTTGTCTATAATTGAAATAAATGGAATTATACTTTCATTTGTTTTATAAACTCTTTGTTCATTTTTATTTTTCTTGTAAATGTATTTATTTACATTTACAATTTTGTTTATTAAGTAAAGATAAGTAAGAAAACGTTGTTGATGGAACCTAAGACGCCTAATCATACTGAAAATGTTCTCTATGTATAGCCTTCCCATGAAAATTTGAAAAAAACAATAGGATTTACGGATTAATCGAACGTTTCTTCTTTTTAATATTTGCAAACTATTTTTTAGTAATTCTAATCTTTTAGCAACATCAGTAGTTTTGGTCGAATTCAAATTGATCTCTAAAGTTATAACCTCCTCTTTTTTTTCTTCTTTCATTTTTTTGATTTGTTCTTCTTCTTTCATTTTTTCTATTTGTTCTTCTTCTTTCATTTTTTCTATTTGTTTTAAGATTGTATTTGTTTTAACATTCAGATCTTTTATCCTTTTTTCTGTGAATGAGGACTTTGTCCAATGAATAGATTGAATTATAACGGGCGATTCCTCAATCATTGGATTACTCTTACTGATTGTTGAATTTTTTTTGCTTTCACCCAATTCATCTATTTTTTTGAAATCCATTTTTTTTAACCTAAATAGAATACTTTCGATGTCCCAGTTGTCTATTTCTGCTACCACGATTCGAAACCATTTTCTTCTTTCATTCAAAACTTTTAGAACTTTAAAAAAACGCTTTTTGAAAACTTTTTTCAAATGTTTTGTTATTTTTTTTAAAATGGGACCCAAAAATAAAAATGGGTAGGGGACATGATCATCAATGTACGATTCCACTTGTGTTCCATAACCTGTTAAAAACCAGAAGTTTTTTTGTTTCCGTGGATCTTTTTTTTTTTCAGTAGATCGTACCTTACTGTGCCAAGGTTTCAGAACAAAAGGGCATAAGATCCTTATCTGAATACCATCCCAGAACCAGTTTGTTGGCAAGTCGTTGTGAGATACTGGAACGCCCTGATAGGTGCAGTAAATATGGATTTCTCTTCTCCAATCCCTAATATCTTCTGACCATTCAGGCTTTTGAAATAATAGTATACGAATGATATTTTTAATGATTATCAATGAAGGTATTAGAATATATCTTCTAAATATTGATTGGAATATTAATACAAAACTTCTTATTATTAGACCATATAGAATGCTCTCCCAGGCTTCTTCGATTTGTCTAAGTCTTATTTCAGCATCGTCTTTGTCTTCCGCTTCCCACACCTCTTCCATCTCTCTCTGATACTTCAAAAATTCCGAATTATCAGTACCAGGTTTCCTGAAAGATTCTTTCCAAATTAGAGAGAGATCATAGAAAAGCTTACCAAAAAAGAACGGGTAGTCGTCTATGATCTCAAAAAAAATCGGGGAGTGGGCAGTTCCTTGAAAGAGTTTCGAAGTGACTGTTTTACGCCTTTGAGCGCGCATAGATCCTCTGATTATTTCTCGGGAATAATCTTGTTCGCGTGAATAATCAGTTAGAGCAATTTGCTTACTTGGGTCCAGTTCAGCACTCTTATCAATGTTACCATCATAAATAACTATACGGTCAGCTTTTGGGGAACGAATCTGAGACTCCTTTGGGTTCGCGTCCATCAATACATCCAATTCGTCGACTAAGTCGTATGACCATCGAGGAACTTGTTTACTTATTTCGTTTATTTCACTACATAGTTTTCTATTAAAAATTGTATTATTGCTAGGATCCGTTCGAATTGCGTCCAATAATATATTGCTTTTTCTTTTTTTTTCTTCGGAATAGATTTTTACTTGTTCATGTTCTGGAAATAAATAAAGTCCGTCAAAATTCAAACTTGATACTGATTTTTCCGAAAATTGACTTATTAAGTTAAAAAAAAAACCAATTTCACTTAATAATAATTTTCTATCAAATTGATCTATTTTCTGTTCAAATTCTGGATCATTACTATTAATAGAAAGAAGGAGACCATGAATCTTATTTATCAAAATGTCGTTTGTTGTGTAAGTTTCATTTGTAATGAAGGGTAAAAAGCTTTTTTGGCTTTCTCCACGAACACGTCCATTCAAGAAAGGATCATATATTTTAATTAAGTATTTTGTTTGACTCTGATCATCAGATAATCTAATTCGATTTTCAAATACATCCACAGGACAAAATTGATTCGATTTCGTATCTATCATTTTTGCCCTTTTTAAAAATTCATTGATTAGTTTATTTCCTTTTTCTTTATTAATGGAGCTCCAATAATTAGAAAATTCATTCTCATTATAGGAGGTTTTATCTCTTCTGAAGAGATCCATTTTTTTTTCCATGATTTTCAGAAAAGTAGATAAATGAGGTGGATACGTGAAAGATATTCGTTTTTTTCCATCACTTTGACATACCTGGAAAAAAAATTGTGAATTTTCATCTCTAACAACCCTTTCAAAGTTATCATTTTTTATATATCGCAAAGGCCTATTCCATTTTTGATAATCGAAAAGAGTAGTTACAAGAGATTTTTCCAACGGGGCAAGTTTTTTCTTTTTCTCAATGTTAGTATTCTCTTCTTTCCTAAAAAGATAAACAGTAATATCTTCAAAAACAGAAGAAGTAAGATCTTCTCCTTCTTCTCCTTCTTCTCCTTCTTCTTCTTCTTCTTCTTCGTTAGTTTCTTCCCTTTCCGCAGCTATTGCAGCTTTGACTTCCTCCAGGTCCCTGTCGTCGTATTGCTTCATTTCCTCAATATAATAATATGGGAACGGTGCTCTGCCTAAACAGTGTGCAACGATAACAAATGAAAAAACAACAAATATTTGCCCCACATAATTTCGCAATTGTAGGAAAGTGTATTTATCCAATCTCATAATTATCTTATATTTGATCGAATTTTTTTGCTGTAACCAGACTAATATCAATCCAATACATTTCATTAAAAAGATGTGACCAATAAACCACCCAACAAAACTACTTGTTAAGAAGAACAATTTATTGTTGGATCGAAACAGATAAACGTTCATTAATCTTATTAAGATTGAACTTGGGAAAAGAAAGGGGTTTAATAATTGAAAAAAAAGATGGTTCAAGAAAACTTTGTAAATCCTAAAATTACGTATTGAATTTGGATTCTTGTATCCAGAATCCAGTTTGGGTCCCCATCCCCAACCCCCCGAATAGTAGTGTTTGTCATTTTTGTGTACAAAATTAAAAAACAGATACGGTAGAGTTAAAACTGTTATTGTATGAGGTCTACTTAATGCCAAATGCAAAGGGGCATAATAGATCGATATGAACATCATGAGCTGTCCCGTAATAAACCCGGTTGTTGCTGCTATTTTTGTCTCGGACCCTTCTTCCATAACCCGGGCTCTAATAAGGAAGAGATAAGACGGTCCTATGGAGAATGTAGTCAGAAATCCATAATAGAGTCCAATCACAACGGCTGAATTTAGTATTTTAACGCAGAAACCTACGAGATTCTCTCGTAAAAAAGAGTTATAAATCATAATTTCTCCTTGAAATTTATAATTCGTGGTATATATTTTTTTTTATTGTTTTCATTTTTTTTATTGTTTTCATTTTTTTTATTGTTTTCATTTTTTTTATTGTTTTCATTTTTTTTTTTTATTCTTTTCATTTTACTTCGTTTTATATGTCATTGCCAAAATATCTCCTTGAAATTTAGAATTCGTGTTATATATCTCTTTTTTTATTCTTTTCATTTTACTTCGTTTTATATGTCATTGCCAAAATATCTCCTTGAAATTTAGAATTCGTGTTATATATCTCTTTTTTTATTCTTTTCATTTTACTTCGTTTTATATGTCATTGCCAAAATATCTCCTTGAAATTTAGAATTCGTGTTATATATCTCTTTTTTTATTCTTTTCATTTTACTTCGTTATTATACTTCTACGTTCTACTTATTCCCTAATAAAATATGGAGGAACTTAATTAGTTCCTCCATATTTTATTAGTTCCTCCTCCGTCTTTTTTATTTATTTCATTTTTCTTTTAAATTGTAAATCGATTTTACAATTACCTGAATGAAGTGTTTAAGTTGTTCGAAATGTTTCCGAATTCTTCTTTTTACTTCTTTTTTTTCAATCCACAAAGCAACATCGACCACCCAGTTGTCCAATAGCCATATCCCTCCTCTTTTGAGAATTATGGCGCACCAATTTAGGTATTTGTTGAATTGTTCATTGAGTTTCAAATCTACCCTCTCGTTATGCAATTTTCCTGTTTGAGGATTCAATTTAAATCGAATCCGTCCTAGACTATCAGCTTTTTCTGACCACCCTGACGTGTCGGCTAGCAATTTCTGTGTACCAGGATCCAAAGATATAGTGATAGTCTCGTCATCTTGAGTCATCATCATACGAAGCCTTCCAGAATGATCATATATTAAAATTACTCTTATCTTATATAGTTTTTTTTTTTTCTTTATATGCATATTAATTATTGTCTTATATTTGTAATAACTAAAAACTATATTTTTGATCCTTTTTTTAAATCTTCGGATTTTTTTGCAAGTCTTCCGATAGTGACTAATAATCATCATTAGAATAGGCTTCCCATTCCGATTATATATTGAAAGTACCAGTGGACAAATAATTATTCCAGTAACAAAAACAGCAAGAACTAATAAAGAAAGAAAAACACCAATTTGACCAGAAAATGCGATTGCATGATAAGGCCCGAATTGAACAGATCGAACAAGTTCAAATTTACGTAACATAAAACCTATTAATCCGAAAGCACCGTGAAGAGCAGCTATATTCAAAGTCATATTGATATTCCTATTCTTTTTACTTCAAACCATTTCCGAACACTTCCTAGCATGGAACCTTCGAGGCTTTTTTCATTTTATATATGATATGATTTCTCGTAGACTGTCCCTTCTTTTTTACTCGGTTTCGAATAGAAAATTTTTTTTTTGTCGATGGATATCTAATCTAGGTCAAATCCATTCACTGAATTGGGTTATTGCTTTCTATTCTCAAAAAATTCCCTAAGTCATGACTCGAAAATTGTCTTATGATTCATAAATCATATAAATCAATTTTTGAAAGAACTATTCCATAAACAAACGATCGATCGCTTTTATTACTTTCGTTACCAGCAGATCCCCAGACATACTACTCTGCTTTTATCAAAGAAGATTATTCTTGAATCTTTTTCGTGAAATAAAAAAAAAGAGTTTTCTATATTCTTCGAATTTGTATGTCTAAAAAACTACTAGAGGATCCTATTTTTACTTTCTATTTTACATTTCTTTCTTTGATTGTTTTCTTTAAATTCCGATTCTTCTGTATGAATCAATATTATGACATTCCAATTCCTTCCCAATATTTCCCAAAGAAAATACCGAATTGGATCTTAAATTCACGGGTTAGTGTGAGCTTATCCATGCGGTTATGCACTCTTTGAATAGGAATCTATTTTGTGAAAAATCCCGGCTTTCGTGCTTTGGTCGGTCTTTGAGATCCTTTCGATGACCTATGTTGAAAAGATATCTATCTATCTATTATGATACGATTAATTGTGGAAAGCGTGTAGTAGCCACGGAACCAGAGAGAATATATGGAAAAGTTCTATTGTATACTAAAGACAGTTCTCTTGTTAGAATACTTATAACTATAGACTAGATTTATATATTTTTATTATTTAGTATTTAAGAAAATGGAATATTAATAAGATTTTTGATTGGAATAGAATTCCAATCAAAAATCTTATTAATAGAAAGCCCTTTTTCTTTGAATATTATCCTTGTCTTTGTTTATGTTTTGGATTGGAACAAATTACTATAAGTCGACCTCGCCTACGGATCAATCGACATTTTTCACAAATTTTACGAACAGAGGCCGCCACTTTCATATTTTGAACTCCTGAAATTAAATTGAATACCAAATTGATATATAGGAAGAAAATAGGGTTTCCTTCCATTTTGAACTGAAAATTTTTCTTCCTAAAAAATATGTTGAAGTTATAAAATAGTCTAATCGAATTGAGTCATCTATACTTCCATTTTTGGTCGTATCCAGTAAGTATTTTTGGAAACATAACCTAGAATCTGATTTGAATTCTATTTCTCTAAAGCAACCTGCAACATACCCTCAGAAGTTGTTGATTAATTGAATCTTCATTAATTTTCATTTCTATTCTAGTGAAAACCTCTTCACATATTCACAAATGTATCATGAATAATATTAGAAATTTGTTTTTTCTCTACTCCCTCCATTCACAATCATGTTGGCTCTAAGTTTTTCATATAATTCAGATATCGGCAAAATGAGCATTACCATATATAACATAAAACTTCTCCCCCGATTCTTTCTAATCGAGCCTCTCGATCTGTCATTATACCCCTAGAAGTAGAAAGAATTACAATCCCCATCCCCCCTAAAACTTTCGGAATTTTTTGATAGTTAGAATATATTCGTAGACCGGGGGTACTGATCCTTTTTAAATGTAAAAAAGTTTTATATGATCCTTTCCTATTTCTTCTATACCGTAGAGTTAAAACTAAAAAGTCTTTGTTGCTTTCTCGATGTTTTCTGACGTTTTCAACAAAACCCTCTCGTAAAAGAATTTTTACAATGTTTTCGGTGATATTAGTAAGTGGTATTTGAACAGTTCTTTTTCTATTCATGTCAGCATTGCGTATCAACGTTAGTATATCAGCGATAGTATCTTTACCCACGATAGATTTTTGCTCCTTACTTTCGATATAATCAACGTGCTCCCGTTTTTTGATTTTTTATTTTTTGATTCAATCAAATCTCTAAATATATATATTGAATAGGAGAATAGAATAATACTCTATATGTATAGAAAATTGTATTGTAATTAGAATAATTGAAATCTAGTATATTCTCAAACTAAAAAAAGATAGAAAGAAAATCAACGAATGACCTATTTGTATTTGTATAAAATTCGAATTTTATACAAATACAAATAGAATTATACAAATAGACGAAATAGAACACTTTGAATTGTTATACGTATCATGAACCACCCTTTGTACTTAAAATAGAAAATTGTTATTGTCATTATAATACCTCCGGTGCTAATGAAACTATTTTAGTGAAATTGAACTGTCTCAATTCTCGGGCTATTGCAGAAAAAATTCGAGTTCCTTTTGGATTTCCTTCTTTATCAATGAGAACCGCCGCATTATCATCATACTTTATTATTATACCATTACGACGTTTTAGTTCTTTACAAGTACGTACAATTACAGCTCTGATGACTTGAGATCTTTCTAAAGATGAATTTGGCACTGCTTTTTTGATTACAGCAACAACAATGTCACCAATATAAGCATACCGTCGATTACTAGCTCCTATGATTCGAATACACATCAATTCGCGCGCTCCGCTATTATCCCCTACATTTAAATACGTTTGAGGTTGAATCATATCCTTTTTTCTTATGTTTCAGTCAAAAAGTTGAAGTAAAAAAAAATATTATGTGTTCAAAAAAAAAAAAAAGAAACGGAGAATTGCCTTTTTTCATACTAAAAACCTCTTTCGTTCTAAGAATTATTTGGAAAGAATGAATTGAGTTCGTATAGGCATTTTGGATGCTGCTATTGAAATTGCCTTTCTAGCAATATTTTCTGGAACACCTCCCATTTCATAAAGTATTTTGCCGGGTTTCACGACAGCTACCCAATATTCGGGCGATCCTTTTCCCGAACCCATACGCGTTTCGGTAGGTCTTACTGTAACAGGTTTGTCTGGAAATATGCGTACCCATATTTGTCCACCCCGGCGAACATTTCGTGACATTGCCCGTCGACCCGCTTCTAGTTGTCTAGATGTGATCCAAGCGGGCTCAAGTGCCTGAAGAGCATATTTTCCAAAGCAAATTTGACTACCACGAGAGGCTTTTCCTTTCATTCTTCCTCTATGATGTTTGCGGAATTTCGTTCTTTTTGGGTTATAGTAGATGGTTCTTTCTCAATTCCATCTCTATTACAGAACCGTACATGAGATTTTCACCTCATACGGCTCCTCGCGAATAAATCGATTGAAACAGATTGAATCGATCAAATAAGAAGAATTACTAAAATAAGATACATATTTTTAATAAAATTCAATAGAATCTAATCCCGGGATTTTTTGACATTGAATAGAATCGAATCTATCGATCTATTAGAAATTTTTGAATCTTGCTTTGATATATAACGAAATATGTATTCTTATAGACCATTTTTGCTATCCGTATATAACTAGCTAATATTTTTGGATACTGAGGCTCTAACGAATAAGTATTTGTCTTTTTTTATTATTATCATATTGGATTGGCAAAAATTGATCAATTCCAAAAAAATCCACATTTTCGCGGGCGAATATTGACTCTCTCATTATAAATTGAAGATGGAATATTGGGTTAGTCCACAACTCCTCAAAAAAGAATGAATTCTTAGTTCCTTCCGCCATCCCATCTAATGAATCAGTCAGATTTAAAATTTGAATATAATCTTTTGTATTCACAGGTTCCGTCGTTCCCATCGCTTTTCGATTTATGGTTAGGTCTAAATTCTACAATGGAGCCTCTTTAATAAGATTCAATTTTTTTTTTTTTAATTTTCTTATTTGATTCTTTTTTGTTCAATCAACCTTCTCAGTTTTCTTGATTCGTGGCTCTTTATTCGTTTATTCTAGGAATAGATTCATCCATTTATGGATGAATTTTGAATATTGATGCTTTATTACACTACTTTTTATGAGATGACCCATAGACCTTTACATAGTAGAATTCTATATCATTAATATCCTTTTTCTATCTTTCTTTCACCCCTTCATTTATCTGTATATTCTTATTGCTTTACAACTAATAATAAGAATCTGATTTTTTTTTATTTCAGTTGCTATAATTCTATCACCACATAGATCCTTCATTTTGATTTTTGATTTTAGGCGGTTCTTTATATCCAGATAATGGGAAGCGATGAGTAGGTTATTTATTCTTTAGTAATGAATTCTACGAATTTTTGTAGAAAATTAACCACTCTAAAAAAACCAACGAGTCACACACTAAGCATAGCAACTCCTTCATTCTAAAATGATTCATTCATTTTTTTTTATTCAATCTTATAAAATTTTTCATTTCTTCTTTGAGAATCAGAATGTAGTAAGAATTCGTCATTTTTTGTTTTATCAAAAGATGGTACGTTATAAGGAAAAGTTGATTAGTCGTTGTTTAGAAATATCCAAACTTTGATTCCTAATACCCCATAAATAGTTCGAACTGGATAGGAACAATAATCAATTTTAGCTCGAATGGTTTGTAGAGGAACCCTACCTTCTCTGCTCCATTCAACACGTGCAATTTCTTTTCCGTCGATACGTCCCGCAATTTGTATTTGAACTCCTTTTGTATCTGCCAGTTCAGCTAATTCAATAGCTTTTTTCATTGCTTTACGAAACGAAATTCTATTCTTTAATTGTTTGGCTATAAATTCTGCAAGAAGATTAGGGTCTCCAAAAGCATTTGGAATCGTTCTAATTCGAATCTTGAATTGTCGGTTCACACAATTAATTTTTTTTTGCACATTAGTATATAATTCTTCGATTGTTCCAGGCCTATCCTCTATTAATACTTTTGGACGCCCAATATAGATTATCACGTGAATCCGATCGATTCTTTTTTTAATCTTTATTCGTCCAACTCCCTCGCCATCCAGCACTTGTGGAATTCCCTCCTCGCGATCCAGAGCGGTTATCGTTTTTTGTATATAATTTTTGATATAATCTCGTATTATTTGATCTTCTTTTACATTCTCGGAATAAATTCTTGGTTGTTGTGCAAACCAAATAGAATAATGACTTTGAGTTGTACCAAGTCTGAAACCAAGCGGATGTATTTTTTGTCCCATAATCCCTCACTACTCTATATAAAATAATATGTCTGATTTGTCTACTTTTTTATCTATATCTTTTTTTTATATGAAAATATCTTTCTATATCTTTTTCTGCTGCAGAATAAAGCAATTCAAAAAAAAATAGAATAAGACGCCCAACTCCATAAAGCATTAGTTCTATTATCATAACCCTTTCAATTTTTGAATATTATTAATTACCATTCACGCTTTGTCTTGTGAATAGACACAAATCTTTTTTGAACAAAGGGTTCTATTTCTCTGTATTGGTTCTATTTTCACGAAAAAATGAAATCCGTTTTTTTGATTGCAGAATAATACAATTCTTTTTTGAGTAATTTATGAATTAATATTTATTCATGACTATTACAAAATTTACGTGAAAATGAATGTTAACGACGAGATCTATTATCATTTTTCGCAAAGCCTCGGAAGTTTAGAGTAGGTGAAAATTCTCCCAATTTATGGCCTACCATACGATCTGTTATATAAATAGGTAAATGCTCTTTTCCATTATGGATCGCAATGGTATGCCCAATCATTGTAGGTATAATGGTAGATGTTCTGGACCAAGTTCTTATTATTTTCTTTTCTCCTTTTGTGTTAAGCTTATTAATTTTTCTTAATAAATGATTCGCTACAAAAGGATTTTTTTTTCGTGAACGCGTCATATTGAATTATTCCTCTTAGAATTTCTAAAAAAGTCAATTTTTTCTCTTCTATTTTCGATTTTTAATTGAAATCTCTCAAAAAAGAAAATCATAGAATGTCATAGTAAATCGCTCTTTTCTTTTGTAAAGACGAAGAAACCAATTCTATTTTCTCTACTATCCACTATTTACTACGGCGACGAAGAATCAAATTATCACTATATTTCTTCCTTTTTCTAGTTCTTCTTCCAAGTGCAGGATAACCCCAAGGAGTTGAGGGTTTTTTTCTACCAATTGGGGCCCTTCCTTCACCACCCCCATGTGGATGGTCTACAGGATTCATAACTACCCCTCTTACTACAGGACGCTTGCCTCGCCAACGTTTAGCTCCGGCTCTGCCCAAACTTTTCTGGTTTACCCCTACATTCCCTACTTGTCCGACTGTTGCTGAGCAGTTTTTTGATATCAAACGGACCTCTCCAGAAGGTAATTTTAATGTTGCTGATTTACCCTCTTTTGCAATCAGTTTCGCTACAGCACCCGCTGCTCTAGCTAATTGTCCACCCTTTCCAAGTTTTATTTCTATGTTATGTATGGCCGTGCCTAAGGGCATATCGGTTGAAGTAGATTCGTCTTTTTGATCAATCAAAACCCCTTCCCAAACTGTACAAGCTTCTTCCAAAGCATACGGCTTTCTGGATGTAGATTTAGAATATTTATACAGATACATCTTATAGATTGTTGATTTCGTATATTCTATATGACATAACGAAGTACCATACCACATGAGTGGATATATAATATACGAATCGGAATATTCCGAATGACTCATGTTATGATCTTTTACATCCTAGGTCTTTCTGTTCCTTCATCTGGCTTATGTTCTTCATGTAGCATTCAGACCGAATGACTCTATGAAATTACGTTGCTACTTACACATAGTACGGGTAACGTAGGAGACATTTCTATTTTTCCCGGGGGAATCCTTAGAATTACCACTGCTTAGCTTTCAATTTGCCTTTGACCATCAAATGAAATGTGAATAATCCGTGTCTTCCCCCTTTTTTTGAAACGAGGAGCGCTTCGTGTTCTGTCGGTGCTTGAAACAATTTTGTCTTCTCCATATTACTATATCTCTAGGGTCAAGAATTTTATATTAGGAACTACTGAACTCAATCACTTGCTGCTGTTACTCTTCAGTTTTCTGTTGAAGTGTATCCTGTAGAGGTACTCAAATTGGATCAGTGATCGATTTCTAGGTTTCGCCATAAACCTAATTGGTTACTTCCAATTACGTAAATCAATAGTTCAAACCGCACTCAAAGGTAGGGCATTTCCCATTTTTATAGGAACTTCTGTACCATAAACAATGGTATCTCCAATTATAGCCCCTCTGGGGTGTAAAATATATCTTTTCTCACCATCCCCATAGTGTATGAGACAAATGTGTGCATTTCGATTAGGGTCGTATTCTATAGTTACGATTCTACCATATATGTCTTTTTCATTGCGTCGAAAATCAATATTACGGTATAGACGCTTATGACCTCCCCCTCTATGCCCTGCGGTAATGATTCCTCTGGCATTACGCCCTTTACCACAATGATGCTGTCCAGAAATCAAACGATTTCGTGAATTGGATTTCACTTGACTGTTTACGGCTCCATTGCGTGTGCTCGGGCTAGAAGTTTTGGATAAATGTATCGCCATGTTATTAAGTGTATTTTTATTTCAGTTCTTTTTTTCTAAGAGGTGGAATAGAATAACCGGGTTGAAGCGTAATGATCATACGTTTGTAATGCATTGTATGTCCCATAATAGGTCGCATTCTTCTACCCTTTCTTGGGAGTCGATGACTATTCATAGCTGTTACCTTGACACCAAAGAAGAGTTCGACCCAATGTTTGATTTCTGTCCTAGTTGATCCTGATTCGACATTCAAAGTATATTGATTTTTTCGGAATAACGAAACACTTTTTTCTGTCAATACTGCATATTTTATTCCATTCATAAATCTATTTGATTCTTTCTTCCCTATGAGTTCTAGTCTCACTAAGAATACTAGTTTTTTTACTGTTCATATATTCAAATTTGAATCTACCACACCAATTTGTTATGTATGGATGATGAGATTCCAGTGATACCGAACAAGTCCAATCCAACCTCTCTTTTTTCTCGGACACATGGTCAGAACTTCGTCTCGATTCAAATACTACTAAGCTAAGAGGTCTACTACAGAGCAGAAATTATTGAAATAAAATAAATAAAGAAATTCTTAATTTAGAAATTTTGAATTATTGAAGTTTAGATTATTCATTCTTGGAAGTGATTGAGTATGGAGTATTTGAAGTTCGTTAGTATTGACAGAGGTGATTTAGTATTGAGTTGAGGCAAAATTTTATGTGATTTAGTAAGAATTAATCTTTATATAAAAAGGACGTCCTAACAAAGGGAGGTATCAATGAACAAATCTTTTCTTTTTTGGTCTCGATTACTGAAAACTATTTATTCTTCGAAGTTTTATAGGGAGCTTTCTTCAAAGTTATCCCGTTTTATTTCTTCCAAGTTGATAATGAATCAATTATTGAAGTTGCTTCTTATCATTATTTTCACTATTCTTTTTTATATAATAATAAAAAAAATCTTGTATCAATTAGATATAATAATAAAAACAATCTTGTATAAATTATTTCAGTTCCTAGTCATAATTCTTTTCATAATTATTTTCATAATTACAATATTGATAATTCTAAAAAAATGACTTCGAAGTTCAGAATATTTAAATATAGAATAAATCATATATATAATAAGAAGATAATAATAAAAAAAAAAGACAATAAAAATTAGAATTCAAAAAAAAAAAAGAAAAAATACAATTCATTTTCTTAAAGAACAACATTTTTGTTATGCTTAATATCTTTAGCTTGGTCTGTATTTGTATTAACTCTGCCCTTTATTCAAGTAGTTTTTTCTTGGGGAAATTACCTGAAGCTTACGCTTTTTTGAATCCAATTGTAGATTTTATGCCAGTAATACCCTTACTCTTTTTTCTCTTAGCTTTTGTTTGGCAAGCTGCTGTAAGTTTTCGATAAGATCTTTCATTTGAATAATGTCCTAAAAAAAGTCAGAGAATTTCTTAGAAAACTCAAATTTTAACATTTTTATCAGATAAGTCTTACAGTGTGAATCCGTGATTACAAATCTTGAAATTTTTGGATAAACAATAAAAATATGGATCATCTCATCATTTCCTTTTTTCCATTCAAAAAGAAAAATGATATTATTCGATTTGAGTCTACCACCAATACGTGGATCTTTATTGTGGATATGAAAGAAAATGGAATTGTTGGTAATGGTAAAAAAAGGCTCAACTCTTATTACAAATCAATTTTTTTAGTTTTTTTGAAAGAACTTCATTTCTTATAAACTGAGTCTCAAAGGAAACATAATATGAAATAGAAGAGAATCTATTCTCTTTCTCTGTCGTTTTTTTTTTTTGAATTATCTTGGAGATTTTGTAATGCTTACTCTCAAACTATTTGTTTACACGATAGTGATATTCTTTGTTTCTCTTTTCATCTTCGGATTCCTATCTAATGATCCAGGACGTAATCCTGGACGTGAAGAATAAGAAAAGATTTTTTCTTTTCCTTACTTATGCTGGATTTTGAAATATTTTTCGTTTTTCTATCTATCATCTTTCACTAGTAAAAAATGAAAGAAAAAGGGAAAAAAAAGAAATTCCATAAGTTCAAAAGAACAAAATGCCAAATCATCAATAAACGGAAAGAGAGGGATTCGAACCCTCGGTAAACAAAAAGCCTACATAGCAGTTCCAATGCTACGCCTTGAACCACTCGGCCATCTCTCCTACATAATGATTATGTCCCTAAACCGAGTGAATAGTGAGGCATTGATATCCCATTTGCGTAGGCGCACACAATCAATTGAAACTAAAAAATAGAAAGAATTTTTTTTTTTTCAAAAAAAAAAACCTACTTCAAGGCCTACCGTAGAATACAGTAATTTGATTAAGAAGTCCATTTTTATGTTATTTCGTACTGTATTGTACAATTCCTTTGTTTGGGGAATTCTTTTATCACGCGATAAAAAATGAAATTCTAGAATGGATTGCTACCTATGACTAGATCTCGGATAAATGGAAATTTTATTGATAAGACCTTTACCATTGTAGCCAATATCTTATTACGAATAATTCCGACAACTTCCGGAGAAAAAGAGGCATTCACTTATTACAGAGATGGTGCGATTTGATTCTTCTTTTTTTTCTTACCGATTTCAGTCTTAGGAGAAAGAGACATTTTTCCGAGAGAAAGAAAAAAATTTTGAAAAAAAAAACCTACGCTTGCTGAAGGTGAAGTTTGGAAATAAAACGATTAATCCCTTCTGTCGTGTATTCCCGATTAATGCAGCCTCAATATGCTTCAATTTTAGGTTTTTAGTATTAAGCGAAAGGTGATACCTATATATACCTATGTATGGGGTTAGGTTTATCCTACTCCACTAGTACCAATAGGCGGCATGGGGAAAGAAGCACTACGCTAGGGAATCAACAACAGGAGAAAACTTCGTAAAAAAATCCTTCCATTCTTATCGGGATCGGGACTAACTAGAATGGTTGAGACAATAAACATCCATCTCGTTCGTATTTTGGATACCCATATAACCATCGAAGACTGTTGAAGTGACTAATTCCGGGAAATGAAGCGGCGTTGAGGACAAAGAAATTGTTGAAGTTACTATTTATCCAGTAATAACTTACTAAATGTTAATAAAAGATCCTTTACAGAAAGGTTGGCTAGAGATTTCGTGTAAAAACACTAGTCCCGCTCAGTTGATAATGAGAATATTGCAATCTTTTTTGATTTGATTCTATGGATGTTTCTCATTATCCACATAAAGGAGGAGCCGTATGAGATGAAAATCTCACGTACGGTTCTGGAACGGAGATTCTTTGAACCGAATGACGACCGTAACGGATGTCGGCTCAATCTGAAGGAAATTATGCGGAAGCTTTACAGAATTATTATGAGGCTATGCGACTGGAAATTGATCCCTATGATCGAAGTTATATACTTTATAACATAGGCCTTATCCACACAAGTAACGGAGAACATACAAAAGCTTTAGAATACTATTTTCGGGCACTCGAACGAAACCCTTTCTTACCTCAAGCTTTTAACAATATGGCCGTGATCTGTCATTACGTGCGACTATCTCCACTATAGAAAGAAAAAAGAAAAGAACCTCCACAAATAGTAAGAAATACTAGACACAAAAAAGAAAGATAGGCTTTCTACATATATATCGTTCGAAACAACGATTTTTATGAGCTGTAGCAAAGAAAGAAACTTCATAGAAGTAAAAATAGGAAGAAATAGAATATATATGCCTAGATACTTTTTTCTATGGATAAAAGATCTAATTGATAGAGGAAGCACCGTAAAGATCAATTAACAAGGTTTTTGGCCGATACAACAAGAACTGCTTACTTATATGATTATAGATTAGGAATCAACTTATGTAATAAAGTTGATCCCCTAAGGTTTTGAGCAGCGGTGTAGTATCAGATCCCAAAGATAGTCAGTCTTTTCTTATGAAGAAAAGTCTTTCTCAAAGAGTCTATAGAAATAGATCTATCATATATGAAATGATATATGAAATCGAGATAGTTACCTTTCAGAAAATTCGAATAAGAGCGTTAGTGTTAATGTCGATGCTTTATTCTTCAGAAGGTAGGAGAAAAGATAAAACTAAAAACAAAGGATTCAATTGAAACAAAGGATTCAATTGAATTATGAATCCAAATTCAAGTTTGAAACTCATGTAATTAACCTCTTTTCTTGTTCTTCACTCCAGAAAAAATGGAAGATCAAAAGAATTGACTGTTGAGCCGTATGAGTCAGGAAACTCTCAAGTACGGTTCTAAGGGAAGGATTTGACTCACCTATTCCGACCGCGGAGAACAGGCCATTCGACAGGGAGATTCTGAAATTGCAGAATCTTGGTTTGATCAAGCTGCTGAATATTGGAAACAAGCTATAGCCCTTACCCCTGGTAATTATATTGAGGCACAGAATTGGTTGAAGATCACAGGGCGTTTTGAATAAGAACAGTCTTTTTCTTATTTTCTTTTCATCCTAATAGGATTCTCTATATTTTATTCTCTAATCG